TAAAGGTTCTCAATAGTAACCTAGACAAAAAAAAGAAAGATGGACGGAATATCCGATAAAAACATGGAGGCAAGTCCGAAGATGTGTTTAAGTCCAAAGGAAAACCGGAAAATAAAAAACTTAGAGAATTGAAACATCTTAGTATCTAAGGAAAAAAATCAACCGAGTTTTTGCGAGTAGTGGCGAATGAAAGCAAAAAAAAAGGCTAAAAGGTTTAAAAGAAGAATCGAAAATTCCAGAAAGGATTGCCAGAGCGTGTGAAAGCCCCGTAGAGTACTTCTTAAACTTAAATCAGTAGGGCGGTTAAAAATCTGTCTGAAGATAGGGGGACCACCCTCTAAGCCTTAAATAATTTTTTTTGATCGATAGCGAACAAGTACCGTGAGGGAAAGGTGAAATAATCCCTTATAAAGGGTTTGAAATAGCATAAAATTGAGAATTAACAAGCAGTAGATTGATTATCTAGTTAAGAAATCTACGTACTTCTTGCATAACGGATCAGCGAGTTAGTTTCTAAAGCAGGCTTAAACAGTAATGTGAAGGTAAAAAGAAAATAAAAAGGTTTTAGGAAAAAGACCCGAACCTAAGTGATCTAAGTATGAGCAGGTTGAAACTCCACGAAAGTGTAGTGAAGGACCGAACCCACGGCTGTTGCAATATCCGGGGAAGACTTGTGCTTAGGGGTGAAAGGCCAAACAAACTTAGATCTAGCTGGTTTTCCCCGAAATCTATTGAGGTAGAGCACTTTTTAATTATATCTTATGGGGTAGAGCACTTCATGGGTGTGGGGGGCGTAAAGCTTTACCATTTCCAAGAAAACTCCGAATACGTAGAGATAGAAAAAGAAGACAGGCTCTGGGCGCAAAGGTGCAGAGCCAAAAGGGAAAAAGCCCAGACTAATAGCTAAGGTCTTAAATCTCTTTCTTAGTGGGAAAGGAGCAATACGAGCGAAATCAACTTCTAGGTGGGCTTAGAGGCAGCCATCCCGCAAAGGAAAGCGTAACAGCTCATTGATTCAGCCGTGATTGACCAAAAATGTAACGAGTCTCAAGAAAGAAACCGAAGCTATAGACTTTTTAATCCTTCAATGGATTATTATGTGGTAGGGGAACGTTGTGTGTGTCAGTGACTTTAATTCATAAGAATTTTAAGGAGACCTCACAAGTGACTATGCTGATATGAGTAACGTAAAATCATGTGAAATACATGATCACCGAAACTTCCAGGTTTTCTACGCATTGTGAATCAGCGTAGAGTTATACGGCCCCTAAGATGATTTATAAGACCCGAAAGGGTATGTCGATGGGAAATTATTTTGAAAGATTCACGAGAGATTTCTTCTTTCTTCGTTGGAGATAAATTAAGAGGAAAATCAAGTGAACTGGAAAACTCAAAATATTATATACCGTACTCGAAACCGCCACTGGTGAAGGAGTAGGAATCTACAAAGGTGATCGAAAGAACCATTTCTAAGGAACTCGGCAAAATGACCCCGTAACTTAGGAAGAAGGGGGACCTTTTGTACTTTTTAAGTATGAAAGGTGGCACGAAATCGGGGGTAGCAACTGTTTACCAAAAACACAAGACTTTGCTAAGTTGTAAAACGCTGTATAAGGTCTGACACCTGCCCGGTGCTGCAAGCTAAAAGGGAAGGGTGAAATCCATATGGATGGAGCTCCGAACTGATTGTTCAGTAAACGGCGGTCGTAACTCTAACGATCCTAAGGTGAATAAAGCTGCCTTAGTAAAACCGGACCATATGCTGGAACATCCTCAAAAACTTCGGTCTACTCGTTCAGTTTATCCTGAGCAGTAAAAATGACCAAGACAAGGGGACAATCAGCAGGAAAGACTTCTAATTTTAGAAGAATCCTCAGAGACTTTATGTCCGGAAGAAACGAAAATGAATTTAGATCCTAAATGGGTAGTAGGTTTTGTAGACGGTGAGGGTTGTTTCCACATCGGTATCTCAAAACATGCTTCAATGAAAGACGGTGTTCAGGTTCTTCCTGAATTCGTAGTAACCCAGCACAAAAGAGATGTGCAAGTACTTTATGGACTTAAAGCCTTTTTTAAATGTGGTGTAGTCCGCCATGAAAAACAAAATGTTTTTTGTTATCGAGTTCGGGATAGAAAAGCACTCGAGGCGCATATACTTCCTTTTTTTGAGAGACATAAGTTAAAAACAAAGAAACGTGTAGACTTTTTAAAGTTTCGTCGTGTTGTAAAGATGATGTCTGAAGGTCTCCATTTAAGTACAGAGGGTTTAAAAGAAATTCGTATCTTAAGAGAAAGTCCGTCCACTAGGGAAACTTAAGTGGGTATTGATAAACGAGCGAAATTCCTTGTCCACTAATTATGGACCTGCATGAATGGTGTAATGACTGCCCCGCTGTCTCAGAAATGGATTCGGTGAAATTGAATTCTCCGTGAAGATGCGGAGTATTAGTGCCTAGACGGGAAGACCCTGTGCTTCTTTACTATAACCTTTCATTGAAACTTGGCTTCTCTTGTGTAGAATAAGTGGGAGTTTCCTTTAATTAGGGGACATCAGTGAAATACCACTCTGGATTAACTGAGAATCTTACCTTTTTAAGAAAAAGGGACATTGGATGGTGGGTAGTTTGACTGGGGTGGTCGCCTCCCAAAGTGTAACGGAGGTGTACGAAGGTAGGTTTGATTGGATTGGAAACCCTTTCTAAAGTGTAACGATATAAACTTGCTTGACTGTGAGATAGACATATCTAGCAGGGACGAAAGTCGGTCGTAGTGATCCGGGAGTTCTTTGTGGAAAGGCTCTCGCTCAACGAATCAAAGAAACGCCAGGGATAACAGGCTAATACCTCCCAAGAGTTCTTATCGACGGAGTTGTTTGGCACCTCGATGTTGATTCATTGCGTCCTGGAGGTGAAGAAGCTTCCAAGGGTTGGGCTGTTCGCCCATTAAAGCAGTACGTGAGTTGAGTTCAGAACGTCGTGAGACAGTTCGGTTCCTATCTAGCATTAATAGTGAAAAATTATAAGGTTTTGTCTCTAGTACGAGAGGATCGAGACTAAAGAGACCTCTGGTTTACCGGTTGTATTGCCAAATGCATCGCCGGCTCGCTACGTCTCTCAGAATAACTGCTGAAAGCATCTAAGCGGGAAGTCTTCCTTTAGACTTATTTTTAACATCGTAGAAGACTACTACGTTGATAGGCAAGAACCCATTCTTTAGTAATAAAGAATCTTTTTTGTACTAAATTATATACTTATTTTTTTATGGTTGTGTATAAAGGGAATTTTCATAATTCTCCTTTTCTTTATCTTTATTGATTCAATTTCAATAAGATAATAAAATGAAGATTTAATCTTCATAAAAGTAAAAAAGAAAATACAAAATGAAGGCAACTGTTAAAGCTTTTGTTGAAAGTGGTCTTTTCCCTCGATCTCTAGAGCTTCTATTAGCTCAAAAAGACCGAGGATACAATCTAGACGCTCTATCTAATGATGAGCGTATCCAAATGGAAAGAAAAGAATTGGCAAAGAGATTTGTCAAAACTGAAAATCTTCATGACCCTAGTCTACTAAATGAAAGTGGGAGAACAGGATCAAAAAGACTTTCAATCCTTAATCAGCCTGGTCTGTCATTAATCACAGATCACTTAATCGATTATCCTGCTCCTTTAAATATTAACTATTTTTGGAGTTTCGGATCACTAGCTGGAATTTGCCTAGTAGTTCAATTAGCTTCTGGTATTTTCTTAGCAATGCACTATACACCTCATGTGGATCTTGCTTTCTTAAGCGTAGAACACATTATGCGTGATGTAGAAGGAGGTTGGCTTCTTCGTTATCTTCATGCAAACGGAGCAAGTATGTTCTTTATCATGGTGTATATTCACATGTTCCGTGGCCTTTATTACGCTAGTTACGTTAGCCCAAGAGAAGGGGTTTGGTGTATTGGAGTAGTTATTTTACTTCTAATGATCCTAACAGCCTTTATTGGTTACGTTCTACCTTGGGGTCAAATGAGCTTCTGGGGTGCTACTGTTATTACATCATTAGCAAGTGCTATCCCTGTTGTAGGTAACTCTATTGTTACTTGGTTATGGGGAGGATTCTCTGTAGATAACGCAACATTAAACCGTTTCTTTAGTCTACACTATCTTCTACCTTTCATTATTGCTGGAGCTTCTATTGTTCACATTGCTGCTCTTCACCAATATGGATCTAATAACCCTCTAGGACTTGACGCATCTGTGGATAAAATGAGCTTCTATCCATATTGTTTTGTTAAAGACGTTGTTGCCTGGGTTGCATTCGGTGTATTCTTCTCAGTTTTCGTGTACTTCGCACCTAACTTCTTAGGACACCCGGATAACTATATCCCTGCAAACCCAATGTCTACACCAGCTCACATTGTTCCTGAGTGGTATTTCCTATGGGTTTACGCTATTTTAAGAAGTATTCCTAATAAGCTTGGAGGTGTTGCTGCTATCGGTGCAGTCTTTGCATGTCTTCTAGCTCTACCATTCTTACAATCAAGTGAAGTTAGATCTTCTCTATTCCGTCCTATCCACAAAAAGCTGTTCTGGCTTCTTCTAGCTGACTGTCTAATTCTAGGTTGGATCGGAATGAAACCTGTGGAAACACCTTATGTTGAAGTAGGACAGGTCGCTTCTGTTTACTTCTTTGTACACTTCCTTGTATTTGTTCCTATCCTTGGACACTTAGAAGCTAAGTACGTTAGAAGTCTTGGTGCTACATCGTAAGTCATCAATAAGAGAGAAAGACGGATTCTCATCGATACATTAATATATTTTATAATGCCTACTGCAAACCAACTTCTCCGTAAAAAGAGAAAAAATGTTAAAAAAGGGAGAGGGCGGCTTTTAGGTTTGGGTGGATCCCCTACTCGAAAGGGGGTTTGCATGAGAGTTTTTACAAAAACTCCTAAAAAGCCTAATTCCGCCCTGCGGAAGGTAGCTAAAGTGCGTCTAAGTACAGGAGCTCAAGTTTTCGCTTATATTCCTGGTGAGGGCCACAAACTTCAAGAACACTCTGTTGTATGTGTTCGCGGAGGTCGAGTTAAAGACCTTCCAGGAGTTAAATACCATTGCGTAAGGGGGCTTTATGACCTTGGATCCCTCCCTCAACGACGACAAAGACGATCTAAATACGGTGCAAAGAAACCTAAATAAATTAAAATTAAGGCTTTTCAATGAGTAAAATAAAAAGAACAAATTATTCGCTTAGAACTTGGGTCTTTAAAGATTTTCCATCTGATAATACTCAAGGTAGGGAAGATTTAATACGATTTATACGTCTATCTATGAAAGACGGTAAGATGTCTAAAGCTTACAAAAACGTAGAGAAAGCTCTTTTCTCTATGAAGTCGGATCCTAGATGGCCTCGAGGGGAGAATTCTGACCCCATGTCAACTTTAGACTTTTTTGAGCGCGTTGTGGATTTAGCTTCACCTTTAGTAAGTCTCCGCCCTGTTGTAGTAAAAGGTACAGTGTATCAAGTCCCAGGTCCTATAAAAAAGGAAAAAAGTAGGGGTTTAGGTCTCCGTTGGCTTCTTGAAGGAGCTCGTCGAAATTCCTTTAATAAATGTGCATTTAAAGAAGGCTTATCTCGTGAACTCTTTGACGTGTATTTTAAAACAGGACATGCTTATGGAAAACGCTTAGAAGTTCATAAGCTTGCCGAAGAAAATCGTCCTTTCTCTCACTTCCGTTGGTGGTATAAAACCAAATAAGGGAGTAAAAGGAGGAAGATTTCCATATTATTTTATAAAGAAAGGATTTATTCTTTCTTTTCGTATTTAAAGGTTGGATTAACTTAATATTTATTCTACTAAGTGTATGAAATTATTTCTTCAACACCTTATGCTTACTGTTCCTGGATTAATCAAGGAAATACGTATGGAGAAGAATGAAGGTGCAATTATCGTTGAACCAGAAAATGTAAGAAAAATTCTTACATTTTTACGTGATCATACGTCATGTCAATATAAACTTCTTGTGGAGCTTTGTGGTGCAGATTATCCTTCAAGAGAAACACGGTTTGAAGTTGTTTATGAACTATTAAGTGTTTCTTCGAATACACGTCTTCGAGTTAAAACACCCGTTGATGAGTTTAAGGGTGTTTCGTCGGTAACTTCACTATATAAAAACGCTATTTGGTCCGAGCGAGAAACTTGGGACCTTTATGGTATTTTTTTCAAAGACCACCCAGACCTTCGTCGAATTCTTACAGACTACGGTTTTGAAGGGTATCCTTTACGTAAGGATTTCCCATTAAGTGGTTTTACAGAAGTCCGCTATGATGAATCAAGTAAGCGGGTTATTTATGAGCCACTAGAAATGCCTCAAGAATTCAGGAGTTTTGATCTTCAAACTCCTTGGAACCCTCTCATGCACAGAGAGGATAAGTCTTAATATCTTAAGATATTAGGATTAAAAAAATTGTCTTTTTAGGATTGATTAAAGATATTAAAAAATAAATAAAAAAAAGATCCAAATGAGATCAGGAGGAAGTGAATTCTCTAAATTATTAGAAAAACGTATCTCTGACTATTACGTTGAACTTAAATACGAAGAAGTAGGTCGAGTTCTATCTGTTGGAGATGGTATCGCACGTGTTTACGGGCTAAAAAACATTCAAGCTGGAGAAATGGTTGAGTTCTCTAGTGGTATCAAAGGAATGGCTCTTAACTTAGAAAATCAAGCTGTTGGTGTTGTTGTTTTTGGTAATGACACACTTATTCTTGAAGGTGACTTAGTTAAGCGTACAGGTTCTATTGTTGATGTTGCTGTTGGTAAAGGTATGCTTGGTCGTGTTGTTGACGCTCTAGGTAACCCTATTGATGGTAAAGGTCCACTAAAGGACGTAGAACGTTCTCGAGTTGAAGTAAAAGCTCCAGGTATTATTGCTCGTCAATCTGTATCTGAGCCAGTTCAAACAGGACTAAAAGTTGTTGATAGCTTAGTTCCTATCGGTCGTGGTCAGCGTGAACTTATCATTGGTGACCGTCAGACAGGTAAAACAGCTGTTGCTATTGACACAATGTTAAATCAGAAAGAAGCTTTTGATTCAGGAGACAAAACAAAACAACTTTACTGTGTTTATGTTGCTATTGGTCAGAAACGATCAACAGTTGCTCACCTAACAAAATCTCTTACTGACGCAGGGGCTATGGATTACTCTGTTATTGTTGCTGCTACAGCATCCGATCCAGCTCCTCTACAATTCCTAGCACCTTATTCAGGTTCTGCTATCGCTGAATACTTCCGTGACAACGGAATGCACGCTTTAATCATCTTTGATGACTTAAGTAAGCAGGCAACTGCGTATCGTCAGATGTCTCTTCTTCTACGTCGACCTCCAGGTCGTGAAGCGTACCCAGGAGATGTTTTCTATCTACACTCTCGTCTATTAGAGCGTTCTGCTAAGTTATCTGATGAGGAAGGCGCTGGTTCTTTAACAGCTTTACCTGTTATTGAAACACAAGCCGGTGACGTTTCTGCGTATATCCCAACAAATGTGATTTCTATCACAGATGGTCAGATTTTCCTAGAAGCTGAACTTTTCTATAAAGGAATTCGTCCTGCTCTTAACGTTGGACTTTCTGTTAGCCGTGTGGGTTCTGCAGCTCAAGTTAAAGCTATGAAGCAAGTTGCTGGTACCCTTAAGCTTACTCTAGCTCAGTACCGTGAAGTTGCTGCTTTCGCACAATTCGGTTCTGATCTTGACGCCGCTACTCAGTTCACCCTAAAACGTGGTGAAAGACTAACAGAGCTTCTAAAGCAAGGTCAATTCTGCCCTCTTCCTTTCGAAGTACAAGTTCTTGTTATCTACGCAGGTACTAAAGGTTATCTTGACAAAATGGATGTATCTGATATCCCTGCATATGAAGAAGGTCTTATTAAGGCCGCAGACTCTAGCCTTCTAGCTCGTATCCACAAGGAGAAAGCTTTATCTGATGAGCTAATGGGTCTTGTAGATTCATATGTTAAGGACTATACAGAAACTTTTGTTAGCAACCTTAAAGCATAAAGGTTTAAATACCTTAGATTAACTTCATCTCAGTCAACGGGGGCTCTTTAAGGATTTTTCTTAATCTCCCGTTGTGACTAAAATAGGGGAAGTAACTCAGTTTGGTTAGAGTATTGGCCTGTCACGCCAAAAGCCGCGGGTTCGAGTCCCGTCTTTCCCGATATTATAAAGGATTTTTATCTTACGAAAATAAGATCATCTAAGATAAACCTTAGAAGGTAACTTATATATATCCTAACTTTATTTATATTATATAATATGACCGAATTTTTTCCCATTTTTATTTTCTTAATTATCAGCTTAGGACTTTCACTTATCCTTGTTGGTATTCCTTTTATTGTTGCTCCTCAAAAGGCAGACCCTGAAAAGATCTCTGCTTACGAGTGTGGTTTCGACCCTTTTGATGATGCTCGAGGAAAATTTGATATACGTTTTTACTTGGTTGCTATCCTATTTATCATTTTCGATTTAGAAGTTAGTTTCCTTTTCCCTTGGTCTCTTATCCTAGGAGAAATTGGATTCTTTGGTTTTTGGACCATGATTATTTTCCTACTTATACTTACTTTAGGTTTTGTGTATGAGTGGAAAAAAGGAGCATTAGAGTGGGAGTAATCTTTAGTATGACCTCTAATTTCCAAAAAGGCTCCAATAATATATCTTTTGAAAAAGGCGGATTTCAGCGAAAGCACAAATTTAAGAATAGGAATTTCAAGTCTAATAAAACTAGTTTTGGGTCGAAGCCTAAAAGAAGTTTATCTTTAAAGTTCCATACCAATTTTAAAAAACTAGATCCTAAAGATTCAACCTTAGAAAAAAAAGGAAGAAATCTTAAAAAGTTTAATCTTGTCTTTAATACAAGAAATTCTAGGCTTGATGATTCCCTTGGTTTTATGAAGCTTTCGGTGTTGGAAGGTAGACTTCCTGCCAAGTTTAAAAATTCTGTGTCTAAAGTATATAAGACAAAAGAAAGAATCTTTGACCCCCTTTCAGAAGAAGAAACTAAGAGTTTCGCAGGATTGAAAAATCTTATATTAGAGGAGTTCAATGGGGAAGAAAGGCTCTCAGTTCTCTTAGAAGAAGGGTTTACGCCAAAGAAGTCTAAGGTTTTACAAGAGTCTTCAAATTTAGACGAGGTTTTATTAAGACCTTCTTCTTTTATTGATAATAATCAAGAAGAGGAAGAAAAAGTACGTGTTATTGGTGGATTTCTTGAAATACCCAAAAACAAGTATATTGAGAAAAACAAAAAATTAGAGAAACTTAGGGCTAAGATTGAGTCCGAAATAAATAGAAGCCTTCCATTTATTGTGGATATAGAGAAGAAGTTTTTAACTCCAAAGAAATCTGTATCTACTGTTTTCTATTATAAATCCTGTGATTCTAAGGATTCTTTAATGATTTAAAAATAAAAATACATCATAATGGAAAAGAGTATTAGAAAAGAAGTCCTTAAAAAATCTGGATTTTCTGTGAAAAAAGAAAGACTCCCAAGAAAAGGAAGTCTCACTACTTTTAAAGGGTGGAAGCCCTTATACAGCGATCTGAAAAAGAGGACAAGAAAAAACAGGTATTGGATTAGAGAATGGGAGGAAAGACCAAAGTCTTGGTTAAGAAGAATAAGGAATTGGGAAAAAAGGGTAAAGTCTTGGGAGGAACATAAAGAATCTCTTAAAGGCTTAAAGAATAATAGAGAATCCTTGGCGGACTTTATTGAAAACCAAGGAAAGGACGGAAATCAAAGATATATACCTTATTACCATAGAAGAAAATTCTATAAGAGACCTAAAGATCCTATAAGTTTAGGGTATCATGAAAAATGTTTCAATAGAGGTCTGAAAAGACTGAGAAAGTATAAGAAGATACCTTATTGGCTAAAGGCAAAAGGAAATCTTATAGAAAGTGGGAATGAAGGTGTACCTGCACAAAGTTTATTGAAAAAAGGGGGAGTCTTTGAGTCAGGGAGCCCAAAAGAAATCTTTGAATACATTAGAAGATATTCTCGTGTGTCTCTTAAAAACAAAAAAGGTGGTAATAAAACAAATTATCACAAATTACGTAGACAAAAACAAGAAAGAAGCTTTTTACGTCGTGGAATACCTAAAAAAAGAATAGGTATTGTTCATATAAACGCAGGGTTAAAAAACACAATTATAAGCTTAACAGATCTAAATAAGAATGTAAAAGCTTGGGTGTCTAATGGATCTGTGGGTTTCAAGCGAAAGAAAAGAAAAAGTCCCTACGCGAGTTATGTAGCAGGTCAATCTATTGGGTACAAAGCAGTAGACCTGGGATACCGTGGTGTAATAATTCAATTAAAGGGTGTAGGTAGAGGACGACATAATAGTTGTCGAGGTTTAGCAGGAACTCGGTTAAAAATTTTACGAATAAAAGATCAAATACGCCTTCCACATAATGGGTGTAGATCTCGTAAAAAACGCCGAGTATAAAACGGGTAGAATTTATGAAAATAGAAAAAAGAATATAGATGTATTTGTCCATTCTAGGTCTTCCCCTTATGGGTTTTATAGGGGCTGCAGGCTTTGGTCGTTTCTTAGGAGGAAGAGGAGCGGGTCTTTTAACAACAAGTCTCTTATCCCTAACCTTCTTTTTAAGCTGCCTTGTCTTTTATGAGGTAGGTCTTTGCGGAAGCTCGTGTACAGTTTTAGTTAGCCCTTGGTTCTTAAGTGAGTCTTGGGATGCTACTTGGGGGCTTCTTTTCGATCCTCTAACAGGAACTATGTGTGTAGTTGTCACTTCTGTTAGTACTTTAGTCCATTTATACTCAACATCTTATATGGGAGAAGATCCTCACTTACCTAGGTTTATGAGCTATCTTTCTCTATTTACTTTCTTTATGTTGATTCTTATAACTGGAGACAACTTCCTTCAGATGTTTGTTGGATGGGAAGGGGTTGGTTTAGCTTCTTATCTTCTTATCAATTTTTGGTACACTAGATTACAAGCTAACAAATCCGCCATTAAAGCTATGCTTATGAACCGCGTAGGTGATTTTGGCTTAGCTTTAGGTATTTTTGGTATTTATAAGATTTTTGGAAGTGTTAACTTCGAAACAGTCTTCGCATGTGCACCTCATTTAGCCGATGAAAAGATTCTTTTCCTTGGTATGGAATTTCATGCTTATACTTTAATAGGTATTCTTCTTTTTGTAGGTGCTACAGGTAAATCTGCTCAAATCGGCCTACATACTTGGCTTCCAGATGCTATGGAGGGTCCTACACCTGTATCTGCCCTTATTCACGCTGCTACAATGGTTACAGCGGGGGTCTTCTTAATTGCAAGGTGCTCTCCCCTTTATGAGCATGCTCCGGATGCTTTAGGCGTTGTTGCTATCGCCGGTGGTATGACTGCTTTCTTTGCTGCAACTACAGGTCTTGTTCAAAATGACCTTAAACGTGTTATTGCTTATTCTACTTGTAGTCAGCTAGGGTACATGGTCTTCGCTTGTGGACTTTCTCACTACGATTTAGGTGTTTTCCACTTAGCAAACCACGCTTTCTTTAAAGCTCTTCTTTTCTTAGGTGCGGGTTCTGTTATCCACGGGATGGCAGGAGAACAAGATATGCGAAGGCTTGGAGGTTTAGGACAAATCCTTCCTTTCACAAGTACAATGATGCTTCTTGGTTCTTTAGCTCTTGTAGGTTTCCCCTTCTTAAGTGGGTTCTACTCTAAAGATGCTTTATTAGAAGTTTCTTATGCTCACTTTACTTTAAGCGGGGACTTTACCTTTATTTTAGGTTGTGGTGCTGCTTTCTGTACTTCGTACTATTCTTTCCGACTAGTTTCTCTAACATTCTTAGGAGAACCTAAGGGTCCTAGAAAATCTTACGAGAATGCCCACGAAGCTCCTTTCCCTATGGCTCTTCCTCTTATTGTTTTAGGCTTTGGTAGCCTCTTTAGCGGGTTCTTAGGAAAAGAGCTTATGGTTGGTCTTGGTACTCCTTTCTGGCAAAATGCTATAAGTAACTTGCCTGCTCATAATACAGGGTTGGAGGCAGAATATATAGATCAATCTATTAAGCATTTACCTTTCGTTCTAACATGTATTGGTGGATTCTTAGGACTCTTTATTAACTCACCTCAAATGAGTTCTGTAGTTTACAAGATGAAACTAACTTCTCTAGGAAGAACACTTTATACTTTCTTAAACCGCCGTTGGTTATTTGATAAGGTTTATAATGATTACCTAGGTCGTCCAGGTCTGAACTTTGGTTATAAGGTATCTTTCAAAAGCATTGACAAGGGGGTTCTAGAGATTCTAGGTCCTTTCGGAATAACACAAGGTATACGTGATCTTGTAAGTCAAACACGTCAACTTCAGAGTGGATTTATTTATCACTATGCTTTCGTGATGCTTTTAGGATTTACATTCCTATTAACTCTTCTAAGTTTAGAGGGGATGATCCAACTTTGGGTAGATCCTCGTTTATGGTGTATTTATGGTTTAGCCTATATGAGTTATCTTTTATCCGGGGAGAAGGCCGGGGGTGATGACGAAGTCCTTGGTTAAAATTACTTTGAAATAACATGGTTTCTTATCTTTTACCTACATTAATTCTTCTTCCTCTAGTAGGAAGCATTATTTTATTGTTTGTGCCTTCTTCATCAGTGACAGCAATTAGAGTTTTAGGTCTTCTGACATCTTCAGCAACCTTTATTCTATCTCTAGTGGCTTGGGTTTTATTCGACCCTTCATCAACAAAGTTTCAATTTGTTTATGAAGCACCATGGTTAGGTACATCAAATATTTATCTTATCCTAGGTATTGACGGGATATCTCTCTTCTTTGTTGTATTAAGCGCTTTTTTAATTCCTTTATGCCTCCTATGTGGTTGGGAATCTATTGAGCGACAAAAGGAGTATGTTATAGCCTTTCTTGTCCTAGAAGCATTGATGATAAGTGTTTTCTGTCTTTTAGACTTATTTCTTTTCTACGTATTCTTTGAATCCGTTCTTATCCCAATGTTCTTTATTATCGGAATCTTTGGGTCAAGGGAAAGAAAAATACGTGCTGCGTATCAGTTCTTCCTTTATACTCTTTTAGGTTCCGTTCTTATGTTGTTAGGGGTCTTAATGATCTACGCTCAAACAGGTACAACTCAAGTAGAACTTTTATATACAGCAGAATTTAGCGAGACTGCTCAAATTCTTTTATGGCTTTCATTCTTTGCTTCTTTTGCTGTTAAAGTTCCTATGGTTCCTGTTCATATTTGGCTACCTGAAGCTCACGTAGAAGCACCAACGGCAGGTTCAGTGATCCTAGCGGGAATTCTTCTTAAACTAGGTACCTACGGGTTCTTACGTTTCTCTATTCCCCTTTTCCCTGAAGCTTCTTTATACTTTACACCTTTAGTCTTTACTATGAGTGTAATTGCTGTTATGTATACTTCTCTAACTACAGTAAGACAAGTAGATTTAAAGAAGATTATTGCTTATTCTTCTGTGGCTCACATGAACTTTGTGACTTTAGGTCTATTTAGTTTAAATCCTTTAGGGGTTGAAGGAAGTATTCTTCTAATGTTAAGTCACGGTTTAGTTTCTCCTGCTCTTTTCCTTTGCATCGGTGCTTTATACGATAGGTATAAAACACGACTTCTGAGATATTATGGAGGAAGTGTTCGAACAATGCCTATTTTATCTGCTGTTTTCCTATTCTTTACAATGGGGAATATCAGTTTACCAGGAACAAGTTCTTTTGTTGGAGAATTTATGGTATTATCAGGTACATTTGTAGCGAACCCTTTAATCTGTTTCTTAGGAGCTACAGGTATGGTTCTAGGAGCTGCATATTCTCTATGGTTATATAACCGAGTAGTCTTTGGGGCATTTAAACCTCACTTCTTGTCTACATATGCAGACCTGAACCGTAGAGAATTCTTTATCTTTGTTCCTCTTATAGGTTCAGTTTTATGGATGGGTATTTATCCTGAAGTATTCTTAAATGAAATACACGCTTCAGTCTATAATCTTCTTGAGAACTTTTCAAGAGTCCCTGTAGATGGAAGTCTTAGTTTGGATGGAAAAATCTCTTAAGTTAGAAACCTACGTATAAAGATGTTTTATTTATTCGAATCTGATTTTTTAGGACTGATCCCCGAGACCTTTTTACTTCTTGGGCTATCTATCCTTTTAGGTTATGGTGTTTGGTATGAAAAAGGCAGAGAATCTCAAATGACTTCTCATCAACTATGGATTGGAAGTTTATGTCTTGTTTATACACTGATTCTTTTATGCCAAAGCCCACTCATCGACATGATACTTTGCTTTAATACCTTAGTTATTGATGGTATGTCCGCTTTTTTAAAAAGCCTTATCATCATTAGTACTCTGTGTATTTTTGGCCTTAGTTTTTCTTATTTACCTCAAGAGAGAATTAAAGCTTTCGAAGTTGTTATCCTATTCCTTTTAGGTACTTTAAGTCTTATGCTTATGGTTTCTTCTTATGATTTTATTTCTCTTTATTTAGCTATTGAATTCCAATCTTTAGGATTTTATGTTCTTGCTGCTTTAAAGCGAGATAATGAATATTCTACAGAAGCAGGTCTTAAGTACTTTGTACTAGGAGCATTCTCTTCAGGATTCTACCTATTTGGTGCTTCTCTTATTTATGGTTTAACAGGTACTACAAACTTTGAAGATTTAAGTATTCTTTTCACTGGCGTTGGTCCTACGGATATTTTCACACAAGGATCTATTCTTGTTGGTCTTCTGTTTTTAAGTGTAGCCTTCTTATTTAAAATAAGTGCGGCTCCTTTCCATATGTGGTCACCTGATGTTTATGAAGGGGCTCCTACAACAGTTACAGCCTTTTTCTCTATTGCTCCAAAATTAGCTCTTTTTGGCGTACTTGTAAGAGTATTCTATCTTGGATTCTTTGATTTCTTATTTTCATGGCAACAAATCTTCTTTATTTGTAGTCTAGCTTCAATGATCCTTGGTGCTTTTGGTGCTTTAGGCCAACTTAAGATTAAACGACTTTTAGCTTTTAGTTCTATCGGTCACGTGGGGTACCTCCTTATCGGACTTGCTACAGGAAGTCTGCAAGGTCTTCAAGGAATTTTCCTTTATCTTTTTGTTTATCTTGTTATGACAATAAATGCTTTTGGGGTTGTCTTAAGTTTACGTACACAAGAGGGAGAACCTAGATTCTTATCAGACTTGAAAAACCTTAGTCTTGTGAGTCCAATTCTTGCTCTTACTTTTAGTGTGAACTTATTCTCAATGGCAGGGATTCCTCCTTTAGCTGGGTTCTTAAGTAAGTTTTATTTATTCTTTGCAGCTTTAGACGCTTCTTTATATTCTCTGGCTATTCTAGGAGTTTTATCTAGTGTCTTAAGTTGTTTTTATTACATAAGTATTATTAAGCTTATGTACTTCCATAAAGCCGATGAAGTAGCTCTTAAGCCTATACTTCCGATTGATGGGCAAAAAGGATTGATTCTGGGAATTACATTCTTTGGAGTTCTCTTTATTTTCCTTTATCCTTCACCGTTTTTCCTATTAAGTCATGCGGCAGCATTATCATTCTCATAAATCAACATGAAATTATTCTTAGCAGTATTTGCAGCTTTGGCAATTAGTTCTTCTATCATGGTAGTAAGAGCGAATAACCCGGTTTATTCTGTTTTATATTTGATACTTGTTTTCGTCAATGTAAGTGGGATTTTAATCCTTCAAGGGCTTGACTTCTTTGCTATGATTTTCTTAGTAGTTTATGTTGGAGCCATTGCAGTTTTATTCCTCTTCGTTGTTATGATGCTTAATATTAAAGTTGAGGAAAAACAGGAAAGTATGCTACGTTATCTGCCTGTCGGGGGTGGTATTGGTCTAATCTTCTTCTTTGAGATTATTCTTAGTCTTGATAAAGAATTTGTTCCTGCAAACCCATTATCTTTTGCTTCCTTAGAGAATGATTCTCTAGTAATTCCAGAATACTTAGACTGGGGAAGTGCTTTAACACAAAAGACAGGTATTGAAGCTATAGGGCAAGTCATCTATACTTATTACTTCTACTACTTCTTTATGGCAAGTTTTATTCTTCTAGTTGCTATGATTGGAGCTATCCTCCTAACATTATACAACGACCCGAAAGTAAAACGTCAAGAAGTATTTGAACAAAATGCAAGAGAGTTTTCTAGAACAATCCAAAAAGCCTCTTATTAAAGGAGGTGGATTCGGCGTATCCTCAATAGCTCAGTGGTAGAGCAAATGGCTGTTAACCATTTGGTCGTTGGTTCGAACCCAACTTGGGGAGATAAAAAAAATTATTTAATTAAGGCTTCTTATATAAAAAGATCTTTTATATAAAGCCTTATGATAATAAAACATCGTCCAGGAAGGTATAAAGTTTATATATTTATTTTATCATATATAAATCCTTTATATTTAAGAAAAAAAAGATTCCTGGAGATCTTTGTAAAAAAAGAAAAGAATCATGAAATTCTTTCGTGAATTTTTATGTGATGCTGCTGAGCCCTGGCAACTAGGGTTTCAGGATCCAGCTACACCTGTGATGGAAGGTTTAATTGACCTCCACCATGACTTAATGTTTTTCCTAGCTTTCATCTTAGTCTTCGTAATGTGGATTTTAGGGCGTACACTTTATCACTTTAATGCGACAAAGAACCCTATTCCTCACAAAATTACACACGGGACATTAATAGAAATTGTTTGGACAGTAACACCAAGTCTTATCCTAATCCTTATTGCTCTTCCATCTTTTGCTCTTCTATACTCAATGGAAGAAATTGTAGATCCTGCAGTTACATTAAAAGCTGTAGGTCACCAATGGTATTGGGTCTATGAGTATTCTGACTATAACCTTAGTGATGAAGAAGCATTAACCTTTGAGAGTTATATGGTAGCAGAAGATGATTTAGAACCTGGTCAACTTCGTCTTTTAGAAGTGGATAACCGTGTAGTTCTTCCTGTACAAACACACATTCGTGTGATTATCACAGCGGCAGACGTTCTTCACTCTTGGGCAGTTCCTTCATTAGGAGTCAAGTGTGATGCTATCCCAGGACGTCTAAATCAAGTAAGTCTATTCATCAAGCGTGAAGGTGTTTTCTACGGACAGTGTAGTGAGCTATGTGGTGTTAACCATGGATTTATGCCTATTGTTGTAGAAAGTGTTCCTGTTGATGATTATATCCAGTGGGTAACAAATAAAATAGAAGTTTAATCATGTCTGGTTCTACATTACAAAGACACCCTTTCCACCTTGTTGATCCCAGCCCTTGGCCTCTTTTTGGTTCAATGGCTGCTCTAACAACAACAATGGGTGCGGTCTTATGGATGCATGCTTACGAAAACGGAGGCCTTATGTTTGGTTTCGGTTTTGCATGTCTTCTATATACAATGGCGGTCTGGTGGCGTGACGTTGTTAAAGAAGCTACTTATGAAGGACACCATACTAAAGCAGTTCAAAACGGACTTCGTTGGGGTATGATCCTTTTCATTGTTTCTGAAATTATGTTCTTCTTCGCCTTTTTCTGGGCGTTTTTCCACTCTAGTATTTCTCCCGGAATAGATATTGGAGGTATTTGGCCTCCTAAAGGTATCGAAGTTTTAAGTCCTTGGGAAGTTCCCCTACTTAACACTCTTATCCTTCTACTTTCAGGTGCTTCTGTTACATGGGCACACCATGCTATCCTTGCAGGGCAAAAGCAACAAACTATTATTTCTCTGATAGTTACTGTTATTCTTGCTATTATCTTTACAGGACTTCAAGGTCTTGAGTATGTAGAAGCTCCTTTCAGTATCTCTGATGGTGTCTATGGATGTACCTTCTTCCTTGCTACTGGTTTCCACGGATTCCACGTATTTATTGGAACTCTATTCCTTACAGTTTGCTTGATTCGTCAGTATTTTGACCACTTTACTCCTTCTCACCACTTCGGATTCGAAGCTGCTGCATGGTATTGGCACTTTGTCGATGTCGTTTGGCTTTTCCTTTTCGTAAGTATTTATTGGTGGGGAGGCCAATAAAGCACAAAATTTTATAATTTTATAATGAATACTACTTCTTTTGTGCCTTTTCTAATCGCTTCACCCCTAGATCAATTTGCTATTAACTGCCTAGTTCCTTTTAGGCTTGGACCTTTTGATCTTAGTTTTACTAACTCTTCTCTATTTTTAATTGTAGGTACCGGACTTGTAAGTATTCTTATGTGGTTCGCTACAGTTAAAGGAGGACGACTTGTACCTTCACTTTGGCAATCTATTGTTGAAATGGTCTATGATTTTATCTATGACATGGTACAAAACCAGGTAGGACCTGCAGGAAGACCTTATTTCCCATTTATCTTTGCTATCTTTGTATTTATCCTTGCAGCAAACTTAATCGGAATGATTCCTTATAGTTTCACTTCCACAAGTCACATGGTTGTTACTTTTGGATTATCTGTTTCTATCTTTATAGGAGTAACTCTTATTGGAATTATGACACACGGTCTTCACTTCCTTAGTTTCTTCCTTCCAGGAGGAGCTCCTCTAGCTTTAGCCCCTCTTCTTGTTGTTCTTGAAGTTGTTTCTTACTCTTTCAGAGCTATAAGTTTAGGTGTCCGTCTTTTCGCCAATATGATGGCGGGTCACACACTTGTAAAAATCTTAAGTGGTTTCGCATGGACAATGCTTTCAGTTGGAGGAATTCTTGCTGTTGGAGCTCTAGGACCTTTCCTTGTTGTCTTCGCTCTTACAGGACTTGAACTTGGTGTTGCTAGCCTACAAGCTTATGTATTTACAATTCTTACTTGTATCTACCTTAACGACGCCATCCATCTACACTAAGATTTATCTTATCCCAAGATTTATCTTATCCCAAGATTTATCTTCTTGTAGATCCATGTTCTGGTAAGCACCCTTAGTAGAGAACAAGGGCTTGAATGGATGAAATCTTATATTTATATTATAATTCCTATCCATATAAGGGTTATTTCTTTTAATACAAAAGAATAATCCTTGTGCCTGTAGCTCAATTGGATAGAGTATCAAACTACGGATTTGAAAGTTGAGAGTTCGAGTCTTTCCAGGCATGAAATAAGAGATTATAAGAATATTCCTTCTATAATAATCACTAACCCAAAAAGAGGGTCCTTAGGTTATGCCTTTGATCCTCTGGGGCACGTAGCTCAGTTGGTTAGAGCGTTCGCCCGATAAGCGAAAGGTCGGCAGTTCGAGTCTGCCAGTGCCCAATTCAATTGAAGTTTGATTCAGAATACCCTCTGAGACGCCCAAAAAAGGGCCTAGAATCGATTTTATGCGTAAAGTTGACTCCTAGGAAGTAAAAGACCTAAAGTTGGTCTTTTGGAGGGTATAAAGAAAGTCTCTTAAATACCGGGGAAACCTGGGAAGAAAAGAGAAATATAACCCTTTAGGTACTGAGAAGATTGGGAGACAAAAGGGTAGAATAGCAGGGTATGATCCCGGCCCAGAATGAATGCTTGCGATAAGCCTAATACATGCAAGTCGAACGCACGAAAGTGAGTGGCGAACGGGTGAGTAAAGCGTAAGAATCTACCTTCTAGAAAGCTGTAAATAAGTGAAGGCAAAGTCCGCTAGGAGATGAGCTTGCGTAAGATTAGGTAGTTGGTGTGGTAAAAGCTCACCAAGCCAAAGATCTTTAGCTGGTCTGAGAGGTTGATCAGCCACACTGGGACTGAGACACGGCCCAGACTCAATGATAGAGGCAGCAGTAGGGAATCTTAGACAATGAGCGAAAGCTTGATCTAGCTATATCGCGTGGGTGAAGTAAACCTTCGGGTAGTAAAGCCCTTTAGTTGAATAAAAGATTATGACTTAATTCAACCAAAAAGTCCCGGCTAACTTCGTGCCAGCAGCCGCGGTAAAACGGAGGGGACAAGTGTTATTCGGAATGACTGGGCGTAAAGGGTCCGCAGGCGGACTTATAAATTCAAAGGGCCATTCCAAAGAACTCCTTTGGGTAATCTTTGATAAGTATAGGTCTTGAGTCAGATAGAGGAAAGTGGAATGTCATGTGTAGGGATTAAATTCGCGAAGATGTGATGGAAGGCCGAAAGCGAAGGCAACTTTCTGGGTCTAGACTGACGCTAATGGACGAAAGCGTGGGTAGCGACAGGGATTAGATACCCCTTTAGTCCACGCCGTAAACGATGAGTGTTCACTTTGGGTGTTATCATCCGAGGTCTAGCTAACGCGTTAAACACTCCGCCTGGGGAGTACGGTCGCAAGGCTGAAACTCAAGGGAATTGACGGGGGCTCGCACAAGTGGTGGATCATCTTGTTTAATTCGATAATACGCGCAAAACCTTACCAACCCTTGACATCTTTTTTTTCATGACCTTAGGAGGGTCTTGATTATTAAAAAGACAGGTGCTGCATGGCTGTCGGCAGTTCGTGTTGTGAAATGTTTGGTTAAATCCTATAACGGACGCAACCCCTTCAAAATTTTTCATTTGCTTTTTTGAAATGCCCATGAGAAGTGGGAGGAAGGTGGGGATCACGTCAAGTCCTCATGGCCCTTATGGGTTGGGCTACAAAGGTGATACAATGGTAATGACAAAGGGATGCAATGATTTAAGTCGGAGCAAATCCTAAAAAATTATCTTAGTTCGGATTGGTCTCTGCAACTCGAGACCATGAAGCTGGAATCACTAGTAATCGTGGATCAGCATGCCACGGTGAATATGTTCTCGGGCTTTGTACACACCGCCCGTCACACCGGGGAAGCCGGGTTGATCCGAAAATCTTAAATCTTTTTTGATCTTCTTTTCTTCTTCGTCTTTATATGACGTTTGGATTTTTTTATCATTCTTGGTCTTTATGAACTAAGGCCAGCTTGGTAACTCTGGTGAAGTCGTAACAAGGTAGCCGTAGGGGAACCTGCGGCTGGACTGGCTCTTTTTTTACTTTTTTTATTTCTCGGTTCCTATTTTATTTCTTTGATTTACAATTTTTCACGAGCTAAAGGTAGTTCTTGATGTATTTCTTAAGATATTTCATTATGGATTTAAATTACGAGATGATTGATTTATCTTTTTAAATATTAAATTACCTTTTTCTAATAAATAATCTTTATATTCTATATTTATTATGCTTGCTCCTAAGAAAACTAAATTCCGTAAATTCCACAGGAGAATTAATTTTACTTTCATAAAAAAGAAAGGACCTAGGAACCGACGAATTATTCCTAAATCATCTCTTACTACAAAAACTGACCTAAACTTTGGTTTCTGTGGACTTAAAGCACTCCAACCTGGAAAACTTCATGCAAGATGTATTGAAGCAGCTAGGCGTGCTATGACAAGGTACCTGAAAAGATCTGGTAAGATTTGGATTCGTGTTTTTCCTTCTGTTAGTATCTCTGCAAAACCTAACGAAATTCGTATGGGTAAAGGAAAAGGTCCTCACTCTCACTGGGCAGCCCTTGTCCGCCCTGGGCAAGTTCTTTTTGAAATTGATAGAGTTTCTCTTGAAGATGCCAAAAAGGCTTGTGCTTTAGCAGCAGCTAAACTCCCTTTTAAAACAATCTTTATACAAAAAAAATAATGAAAACTCATGGTACATTCTTTGAGGTCGGAGATAATTCTGGCGCTAAACTCGTATTTTGTATAGGACAACCTCGATCTAAAATTAGGATTGGTGACATCATTACAGTTTCTGTTAAAGATGCCTTACCTTCTCATAGGTCACGTGTAAAGAAAGGTAAAGTTTATAAAGCTCTTGTTGTTGAACTTAAGCGAAAAACTAAGCGATATACTCACCTAGGCCGATCTTTTGGAAGAAACCTTGTTATTCTTGTGGATAATAAAGGGAATCCTATAGGTACACGGGTTAGTTCTTTAGGTTCATTTGAGTTGCGAGCTGCTGGCCACGGTAGAATTGCTTCTATTTCTTCTTATCTTTTTTAAATTATTAAACCTTAATTTATTATGCTACACTTAAGTTTAAAATCTCTTGATTTTCTCTCAAAAGGAGGGAATAAAACCTCTTTTAAAAAAAGAGTTTCTCTAGAGAAGATTCTTTTACGTGCGAATGTTCGAACTCCAGAATCCCTACCTAATCTTTTTTTAGCTCTGAAAACTATAACAGGGCAAGCCCCTAAAACAAACTACGCTAAAAGACCTCTAGCTGGGTTTAAACTTAAGAAAGATCAACCTCTTGGTCTTCAACTGACTCTAAGAGGAGATAAAATGGATTCTTTTCTAAAAAATCTTATTTTCATAGTTTTACCTAAGTTTGTTGATTTTGCTGGGGTTCCTTCTAAAAATTTAGACTCTCAAGGAAATTTGCACTTTGGTACAACCCAATTTTTCCTCTGGCCTCAATGTGAAGTCTCTTACGAGATCTTTAGAAGGCCTAGTGGTTTCCATATTACTTTAGTTTCTAAAGGAGATCCTAAGAAAAAATCTCTTCTTTATTCATATATGGGGTTACCCCTAAATAAAGATTAACTAATTGTCCCTTACTTTGAGACATCCTTAAAATAATAAAAACAAAAATATGAAAAAGCGTATCTATAAAGATATAAAAATACGAAAACTTTTCAAGCGTTATGAAATAAGAAGACGCCTTCTTTTAGGACTGATAAATGATTTATCAATTCCCCTAGAGAAAAGAATGGAGTTCGTATCTCAACTTAACAGGCTACCAAGGAATGCATCTAAAGTTCGAACACTTAACAGGTGTGTTTTAACTGGTAGAAGTAAGAGTGTTTATAGATTCTGCAAAGTATCAAGATTAGCCCTTCGAGATTTAGGATCTCAGGGACTCATTCCTGGGCTTTCAAAAAAATCTTGGTAAATAATTTTTATATAATAAAAAATGAACGTATTTTCAGACTTTTACTCTCGTGTGCAAAACGCTCAGCGTATGGGGGACTCCCTTGTGATTTTACCCTGGACACACAAAACCTGGAGATTTGCTCTTATTTTAAAGCGTCTTAAGTATATTGAAGATTTTAAAATCCTATCTACTTCTTTAGAGGGTCAAAAATATTTACCTAGGAATTATTTCAAAAAAGAAATCCCTAAGATATCTATTCAATTAATCCCTGGAGGGTTCTCCTATTTACGCCAAGTAAGTAAACCCAGTCGTAGAGTAATTAGGAAGGCGAAAGAGATCAAACTTCATCCTAAACCTTATGGGTCTTTTATTCTATCAACGAATTTAGGACTTTTAACATGCCATGAGGCTAAAACTATGAATGTTGGTGGCGAAGTTATGTGCGAAATATATTAAAAAATACAAGAATGTCTCGATCTGTTTGGAAAGGTCCTTTTGTGGACTTTGGTTTACTTCGTTCCGTTGTAAAAAAGGAAAGATCTGATGCCCAGAAGAAAGGACCAAAAGATCCTCTTAAGGTGTATTCTCGAAGATCCCTTATACTTCCAGACTTTGTAGGTCTAGAAGTAGATATTTATAATGGGAGATCTTTTCAAAAAGTCCTTATCAAGGAGGAAATGATAGGTCACTATTTCGGGGAATTCGCTCCTACAAGAAAAATCTTCATCCCTAAGGATAAAGTGAAAAATAAAGGTAAGAAAAAATAAATGGCTCAAAAAACGAATCCAATTAGCTTACGCTTAAAAGTTAACAGAAGATTTGATTCCTTTTGGTGGTCTTCTTTCTTCTATTCAGACCTTTTTGGGAGAGATTTAAAGATCCGAAAACATTTCCAGAAAGTTTTTCGTCAATCCAAGAAAAGATCATTAACTCGCATAGGTTATACGGGTAACTCTAAAGAACAAAAGGTTCTACTTTATTGGGCGCGTCCTATGAAAGTTGAACGAAGAAATAAACCTTCTTTTTGGAGGCGAAGAAGAAACACAATGGATATTCAAGATCTGTCGTCTTTCTATTCTTTCCCTACTCAGGGTTCTTCTATCCTGGACTCACCTTCGGTTAGAAATATACAGGACCCTAGACTTCAAGAAAAAGGCAAGATTCTTAGACTTCTTGGGTTATTTTATTCTTCTACTCTGATTAGTCCTAAAGAAAAAAAGGAGATTTACACAAAAATTTTAGAAATCCTCTCTAATAAAGGAAATCTTTCTCCTTCATCGAAATTTTTCTCAGACTATGAACTCCAGGATGCATTTAAGGAGGTGAAAAGACTTAAAGCTAAGAGGTCTAACCCTAAAGCTCAGAAAAAGTCTTCTCCACAAAAACCTTTAAAGGATGTACGGGAGAAATTACTTAGAAGTCTTAAGAATTCTGTAAAAAATAAGCTTGAGAAGAATATTAGACAAACTTTCCATCTTCAATCTTCTGTATCCCCTTCAATCCTTAAAACACCTTATTTAAGTGCAGAAGGGATCAGTGAAGTTATTAAAGATGGTTTGCGAAAAAGAATATTCTTTAAAAGGATCTTTGGGAATATAAAAAGAGAGACCCATCATCTTCTAAAAGGAGGGGAAATAAAAGGAATAAGAATCTTACTTTCAGGGAGATTAGGCCGACAAGAGAAAGCTAAAAAAGAATCTCTTTATATTGGAAGAACCTCTCTTAATACTTTTAGCCAACAGATTGACTACTCATGTACATCTGCATTGACACGATACGGTCAAATAGGTATAAAAGTTTGGATTTCATTTTAGTCTAGGGATTTTATAAATCCCTTTAAGTTTATCCTGTAGGTTCAATCCCTACAAGGTTAAGATCCTAATTATTAGGATTTTTTATTTACTTCTTTAATAAACTGCTAATTCTTACTATGTTAGAAGGTGCTAAACTAATTGGTGCTGGCTGTGCGACTATCGCTCTAGCAGGCGCGGGTGCAGGTATTGGTATTGTCTTCGGATCTCTTATCAACTCTGTTGCTCGTAACCCATCATTAACAAAACAGCTATTTGGATACGCAATTCTAGGTTTCGCTCTTACAGAAGCTATTGCCCTTTTCGCTTTAATGATGTCTTTCCTAATTCTATTCGTATTCTAAGATAAATCATGGGTTAAAACCCATCCTTTTAGATATTCGTAGGGAATTAAGGATTCTCTTATTATATAATTAAAAATGAGTAGATAAAATTCTTATTTTTGGGGTAATCACAATGGAGACGACCGGAGTTGATCCGGTGAACTCATAGGGTCCCTTTTTTGCGGATATGGCGGAACTGGAAGACGCGTTAGTTTTAGGCACTAATGAAGAAATTCGTGGGGGTTCAAGTCCCTCTATCCGTATATGGGTGTGTAGCTCAGTGGTAGAGCATCGGGCTTTTAACCTGGTGGCCGTAGGTTCGAGTCCTATCACACTCAATAGAGTAAATCACGCCATATTCATAATAAAATCTTTAAAGATTTTACATGAAAAAATAAACTTTAAGGTAATCATACAACGGAAGTTTACATAAGGAAAATCCCCCTGTTAAAAACGGAGACTTTTATCCTTTCTCTTCCCAGGGTCAACTTTACGCATAAAATCGATTCTAGACCCCTTTTTGGGCGTCTCAGAGGGTATTTTGAAATAAAGAGACAAAAAACCTTAAGGCGAAATTAAAGAAAATATCCATGTCTTATATTTTAGGAATTCTTTTAAAGATTCTAGGTTTAGTAGTTCCCCTGCTTTTAGGTATTGCCTTTATGGTTCTGGCAGAAAGAAAAGTTATGGGATCCATCCAGAGAAGGAAAGGGCCCAATGTTGTTGGAGTCTTTGGTATTCTCCAACCTATAGCAGACGGGTTAAAACTGATGGTTAAAGAAACTGTCCTTCCAAGTAATGCTAACTTGTTGATTTTTCTAGCTGCTCCAGTTCTAACATTTATGTTAGCTCTAATCTCATGGTCTGTCATCCCTTTTGGAGATGGTCTAGTTTTATGTGATTTAAATATTGGAGTTCTTTACTTGTTTGCAGTTTCTTCTCTTGGTGTTTATGGGGTCATTATGGCAGGATGGTCAAGTAACTCTAAGTATGCTTTCTTAGGAGCTTTAAGATCAACTGCTCAAATGGTTTCCTACGAAGTCTCTCTTGGCCTTATCCTGATTTCTACCCTTATCTTTGCAGGATCTTTAAACTTTACAGAAATTGTTGAAAGTCAAAAAGGTGTTTGGTTCGTCGTTCCCCTTTTCCCTCTTTTCATCATGTTCTTTATTTCTTGCTTAGCTGAAACAAATAGAGCTCCTTTTGATCTTCCCGAAGCTGAAGCCGAGCTTGTTGCTGGTTATAACGTTGAGTACTCTTCTATGGCTTTCGCCTTATTCTTCTTAGGAGAATACGGTAACATGATCCTGATGTGTACTTTCTGCGCTATTATGTTCTTTGGGGGTTGGTTACCATTATTCCCTGGTTTTGATTTTATGCCTCCAGGTTTCTGGTTAGGTCTAAAAGCTGCACTTTTCCTATTTGGTTTTATTTGGGTACGTGCTTCTTTCCCTCGTTATCGTTATGACCAACTAATGAGACTTGGTTGGAAAGTATTCTTACCTCTTTCTTTAGCTTGGGTCTTCTTTGTTTCCGGCCTTATGATCGGATACGACTGGTTACCTTAAAGAAATAAATCTCAGGAATATCTTTTATTCCTGAGCGGGTATAGCTCAACGGTAGAGTAGGGCTTTGCCATAGCTCAGATGAGGGTTCGATTCCCTCTATCCGCTTCAGGAAGTCCCTTTCGTCTAGTGGTTAGGACATCGCTTTTTCAAGGCGGCAACACGGGTTCGATCCCCGTAAGGGATAATATTATATTAAAACTCTGGACTCTATGGTTCAGGTAAACACTCTTAGTAGAGGAAAATCCTTTATTTTCGTTCAGGTGAACACTCTTAGTAGAGAGAAAGCCTTCGGTTTTCGTAATGGAGATGTCCCTAAATACAATAAAGAATCATGATTGGGGGAGAATAGTTCCAATGGTAGAACAACGGTTTCCAAAACCGCAGGTTAGGGGTTCGAGTCCCTTTTCTCCTGGTGTAGAAGATTCGATTCTTAAGAATCTCACTACTTATATTTTTCAGGTTTTACTTCTCTACTAAGGAGAACCCTAAAACGCCAATAAAATCGATTCTAGGGGCCTTCTAGGGCCCTTATTGACAAGATTTGTAAAGAGTTTACAATTATTTAGTAAAATTTATTCAAAATGCGGGTAAAGGGAATCGAACCCTTATCTTCTGCTTGGAAGGCAGATAATTTACCATTAATCTATACCCGCGCTAAAAAACCTTTATATTAAGCCCGTTTGGTGAAATTGGTAAACACGACAGACTTAAAATCTGTTCCCGTAAGGGTTATCGGTTCAAGTCCGATAGTGGGCAATTAAAACCAAAACGAAGAAATATATATACGTAAGATCAACTGTAATCCTAAAAAGGGAGGGGGGATTATAGGGGGGAGGGTTGGCTGTAAAAAGCCAATTTTGAAGTGAAATTTATTTCCTTTCAGTCTCTCTATGTCTTTTATTTTCTGCCCATATGACAAGTACTGTATCTTTTATATAAATTTTTTCTTACAAGAAGTATCTTAGTTGAAATAAATCTTAGATATTAACCAGAATAAGGGTTAAATTAACCTTTAATTAAAATTAATGTTGGGCTTAAGCTTCTCAGTACTAGTTTTTTAATGAAATTGTGGGTTTTTACCCTCATGATTCTTAAAGGGGGGTTAGTTTAGTGGATAAAACAACGACCTTCTAAGTCGTGGTCGATGGTTCGATTCCATCACTCCCTGATGAATAAAAACAAGTGAGAAGAGAAGTCCAAGGTGTGGCGCAGCTTGGTAGCGCATCTGTTTTGGGAACAGAAGGTCATAGGTTCAAATCCTATCACCTTGATGAGGAATAAAAGAAAGAAAGAATTCATTAATGAGTTTAATTCACTCACTTCACGTTTCGTTTGTGGTTTTCCTTTTAGGCCTCGTAGGAATCTACTTAAATAGGAAGAATATTATTCTTGTCCTAATGAGTATAGAACTCATGCTTTTAGGGATTAACCTAAATCTATTGAGTTTTTCCGTATCTCTAGACGATTTACTAGGTCAGGTTTTTGCACTCTTTATCCTTACGGTAGCAGCTGCAGAATCCGCAATTGGCCTAGCGATCTTAGTGATCTATTTCCGTTTAAGAGGTACAATCGATATAGAATTCATTAGATTAATGAAAGGTTAAAAGGCACCATAAAGGAAACCTTTTAGGTTTTTGATTGTATTGGATGGGAAAGGTAGGATTCGAACCTACGTAGATATAATCAACGGATTTACAGTCCGCCGCCTTTAACCACTCAGCCACTTTCCCGCAATATTTTAAAAATAACTTATAATATGCCTCAATTAGACCACCTAACGTATTTTTCCCAATATTTCTGGCTATGCATTGTATTCTTTGCATTTTACGGAGCTTGTGTGAAATATTACCTTCCAGGTTTAAGCCGTCTTACAAAGTATCGTGCTAAAACACAAAATCAGGAAGATCTTTCAATCACAGGATCTTCATCAGAAGTCCTTGATTTAAAGGCACGTTTAAGCTTACCTCCTGTCATGGAGAACCTTTTAGGGGCTTCATCAGATTACTCGAGGTTTTCGGAATCTTTAAAATCTCTTAGCTCTTCCGCTTCTCTATCCCATGAATTCTCATGGCGTATTTCGAATTGGAAAGAAGGACTTCTTCCTTTCTTAAAGGAATTTGCCCTAAAAAAGGCTTGTGAGGACCGTCGCCTGAGTTCTCTTGTTATCAAAGACGTTAAAGAGTCTGTGGTTTCAGGACAAACTGCTGGTTTCGAAGGTTCCTCTACTAAGGGTGTTTACCTGAACACTTTTGATCTTTTTGCACTTAAAGATTCAGGTGTTTCAAAGACATAACTTAAGAAATAACTAAATTTAAGCGAAAAAAATGGCTAAAGTGTCTAAAAAAAGTATAAAACAAACCAATAAGAAAAAAGTTACCCAAAAAGAGAAGGATTCTGGTTATAATACAACACAAATCCTTACAGCTGGCTTCCTTGCCTTTATTGTTTTTAGTTCTAAAGGAATCATCATCTATAACGAAGAAATTCTAGTTGGTCTAGGGTTCCTTGGTTTTGTATTCTTCATTTCTAAGCAATACGGTAAAGATATCAGAGGGTCACTTGAACTTCGTGGTATTGGTGTAAAACAAAAAGTTGCTGAATCTCTTGAGACTACTAAAGCTTCTCAAGAAAATCTACGCGATATTTGGGGATCTTTCAACTTCAGCCCTGAAGAACTTTCTCTTCTAGACAGTCATGTAAATGCATCTAAAAAAGGAAAAGTTCTTGGACAAAAGGCTTTAGGTTGGGGATACATGAGTACAGCGTATTCACAGCACTTTACATCTTGGTTCTCTCAATGCCTTGTAGGAGGCCTTGAAGGATCTTTAAAGTCTTCAATGGCTCACGGGTCTTGGGGACTACTTAAAGGAAATCTAGGTGGAGCTTCAACACAAAACCTAGAATCTTGGTCTGGAAGTTTCCGTCAAAGAGCTTTCGGTAAAGCATATCAGGCTATTGCAAGCGGGGATAAAGATATCCAAGATAAATGGGTAAGTATGTCTCTAGCAGGCGTAGGTAAAATGTCCCTTTAATTTAATTAAATCCTTTTAAAAGAAAACTCGGGAATTGCGTTCTCGTAACCAAGGGGTTTTCATGCATATATTAAATGATAGGAATAAATCCCCTATCCTTGGATTTTAAAAATTTTTTAAAAAAATAAAAATGCAATTTGTAGAACGTTGGTTGTTCTCAACAAACCACAAAGATATTGGTACTCTTTATCTTCTTTTTGGTGGGTTTTCTGGCCTATTAGGAACATGCTTCTCTCTTCTAATTCGTATGGAGTTAGCACAACCAGGAAACCAAATCTTAGGAGGAAATCATCAATTATATAACGTGATCATTACAGCTCACGCTTTCTTAATGATTTTCTTCATGGTTATGCCCGCATTAATCGGGGGTTACGGTAACTGGTTCGTACCTCTAATGATTGGTGCCCCAGATATGGCATTCCCTCGTTTAAATAACATCAGTTTCTGGCTTCTACCTCCATCTCTGATTCTTCTTCTATCTTCAGCATTAGTTGAGGTTGGTGCAGGTACAGGTTGGACTGTTTATCCTCCTTTAAGTAGTATTACAGCTCACTCAGGAGGTGCTGTAGACTTAGCGATCTTTAGCTTACACGTATCAGGTGCTGCAAGTATCTTAGGTGCTATTAACTTTATTACAACAGTATTTAATATGCGTGCACCAGGAATGAGTTTCCACCGTTTACCTTTATTCGTGTGGTCTGTTCTAATTACAGCATTCCTACTTCTTCTTTCTCTACCTGTTCTAGCTGGAGGTATTACAATGCTTCTAACAGATCGAAACTTCAATACAAGTTTCTTTGATCCTGCTGGTGGAGGAGACCCTGTTCTATTCCAACACCTATTCTGGTTCTTTGGACACCCAGAAGTTTATATTCTGATCCTACCAGGTTTTGGTATCGTGAGTCAAATTGTTTCAACATTCTCTCGTAAGCCTGTCTTTGGTTATCTTGGTATGGTTTACGCTATGCTAAGTATTGGTGTTCTTGGATTTATTGTGTGGGCTCACCACATGTATACAGTTGGTCTTGATATCGATACAAGAGCTTACTTTACAGCGGCTACAATGATTATTGCTGTACCTACAGGTATTAAAATCTTCAGTTGGATCGCTACTATGTGGGCAGGAAGTATCGAATTTAAGACTCCTATGCTATTTGCTATTGGATTTATCTTCCTATTCACCGTTGGTGGATTAACAGGTGTAGTTCTAGCTAACTCTGGACTTGACATCGCATTCCACGATACTTACTATGTTGTGGCTCACTTCCACTACGTTCTATCGATGGGTGCTGTCTTTGCTCTATTTGCTGGATACTACTACTGGATTGGTAAAATTACTGGTCTTCAGTACCCTGAAGCTTTAGGTCAAATTCACTTCTGGCTATTCTTTACAGGAGTTAACCTTACATTCTTCCCAATGCACTTCTTAGGTCTAGCGGGAATGCCTCGTCGTATTCCTGACTATCCTGATGCTTATGCTGGATGGAATGCTATTGCAAGTTATGGTTCATACGTTTCTGTTTGTGGTGCAATCTTCTTCCTTTACGTTGTTTATTCTACATTAACATCTGATCAGGAGTGTGACGAATACCCTTGGAAACCTGAATCTCTACCTGAAGCCCTTGATCAAGAGAGAGAGGACTATATCCCTACTCTAGAGTGGGTTCTTCCTTCTCCTCCTGCTTATCACACATTCGAAGAAGTTCCTGCTATTAAAGTTTAAGGGAAACCTTAAATAAAAAAGGAGTCTCAAAATAACTACGTCGTAAGATAAACCACCCGCTAAGGGATTGAAAGTTTTTACCTTCAATCGAGGGTGGTTGGTTTTGGTGGCCGTAGACCTCTTTATATTAAGATTTAAAGAATCTTGTCATTGTTTTCAGTAAAATAAAATGAGTCAAAAAGAACTAAAGAATTTTACCCTCAATTTTGGGCCTCAACACCCGGCTGCTCACGGAGTCCTTCGTTTAGTTTTAGAAATGAACGGAGAAGTCGTTGAACGAGCAGACCCTCATATTGGCCTTTTACACAGAGGAACAGAGAAGCTTATCGAGTATAAAACATATTTACAAGCTTTACCTTACTTTGACCGTCTAGACTATGTTTCAATGATGTGTCAAGAACATGCGTATTCTCTAGCCGTAGAGAAGCTTATAAATGCTGAAGTTCCTTTACGTGGTCAATATATCCGTGTTCTCTTTTCTGAAATAACTCGTCTATTGAATCACCTCTTAGCTCTTACAACCCACGCTATGGATGTAGGTGCTTTAACCCCTTTCTTATGGGCTTTTGAAGAGCGTGAAAGACTTATGGAGTTTTACGAAAGAGTTTCTGGTGCTCGCCTACACGCTGCTTATGTACGACCTGGTGGTGTTTCTCAAGATCTACCTCATTCTTTATGTGAGGATATCTATCAGTTTGCTCAGTCTTTTGGATCTCGTATCGATGAGATGGAAGAGCTTCTAACAGGTAACAGAATTTGGAAACAACGTCTTGTTAATGTCGGTGTTGTAACACGTGCGGAAGCACTTGAATGGGGATTCACTGGAGTTATGCTTCGCGGATCTGGCGTTGAGTGGGATCTACGTAAATCACAGCCTTATGATGTTTACGACCGAATGGATTTTGATATTCCTGTAGGGACCCGAGGTGATTGCTATGATCGATACCTAATCCGTGTAGAAGAGATGCGTCAATCTCTACGAATAATCTCTCAATGTCTTAACCAAATTCCTGATGGTCCTTTCAAAACAGATGATTTCAAGCTTAGTCCTCCGTCTCGAACAGATATGAAGGAAAGTATGGAAGCTCTTATTCACCACTTTAAGCTTTATACAGAAGGTTTCCATGTACCGAAAGGGGAAACATATACTTCCGTTGAAGCACCTAAAGGGGAATTTGGCGTTTATCTTGTATCTGATGGAACAAATAGACCTTACCGTTGTAAAATTCGTGCTCCAGGTTTCTTCCACTTACAAGGATTAGACTTCATGAGCCGACATCATATGCTTGCTGATGTTGTTACTATCATAGGAACACAAGATATCGTCTTTGGTGAAGTTGACCGATAAGGAATAGACACATCAAAGATTTGGTTGATTTTTTTGGGAGGCCTCTTACCTCTTTTATTATATTTATGAAGATTAAATCTTCCTTTAATAAACCCCCCTCATCCTTCAAGACCTTATAAAATTTGGTTTTAATTCCTGGTGTACTCCCTTAAGAGAGAGAATAAATTCTATCCTCTTTTTAGGATCAGGGAGGGGGAGGTGGCTGAGCGGTCGAAAGCGCTGGTTTGCTAAACCAGTTTACATTTTTTCCTTGTAACGCGGGTTCGAATCCCGTCCTTCCCGTTGGAGGATTCAAGATCAAGGATAATAAAAACTTAAATAATCTAATAAAAAACTCAAATGCCTTCAAAAGAGTTTGCTCTTTATCAGGTCAAGTTAAAGTTAACTTCTGGAGATCTTAAACTACTTCAAAGATTTGAAAAAGAGTTAAATCCTTTTCTTAACGAAACTTGTACGTATAAATTTATACGCTTGCCTACACGAAGTCACTTAAAAACAGTTCTTCGGTCTCCTCACGTAAACAAAAAATCACGTGAGCATTTCGTTATTGAAGTTCATGGGTCTACTTATATTATTGAAGATCCTTCGAATTTTTGTATTAGGGGTTTATTAAAGCGTTTAAAGTCCTGGTCTGGTGGAGAGTATGTTTTAACATTCTCCGAAAGGTATGGCCAACGAAATAAGTATTAAGGTAAGATTTATCTTATAGGGTAAGATTTATCTTATAGCGTAAGAGGTTAAAAAGGGTAATTAGCTCAGTTGGTAGAGTACCTCGCTTACAACGAGAATGTCAGCGGTTCGAGTCCGTTATTACCCATAAAGATTCCCGGGTTTTTTTGGAGTATAGCCAAGCGGTAAGGCGTCGGTTTTTGGTATCGAGATTCAAAGGTTCGAATCCTTTTACTCCAGGAAGTCTTTAAATTAAGGGGGATGTAACTCAATGGTAGAGTATATGCTTTGCAAGCATGAGGTTACCGGTTCAAGTCCGGTCATCTCCATAAGGTTTTATCTTTTCTCGATGATTTCGTCTCCTTTGGATAGATGTCTGAGTCTGGTTTAAGGTATCGGTCTTGAAAACCGAAGGGTTTCAAAGCCCCGGGGGTTCGAATCCCTCTCTATCCGATTATAAATCTCTTTATTTGCGAACCCATACCGACCTCGTAATTATAAAGAGGCCTGCGGGATAGAGTAATTGGTCAACTCATCAGGCTCATGACCTGAAGATTGTAGGTTCAAGTCCTACTCCCGCATCCGACCTAAGGATTTTTAATCCTTAATATGTTTTCCTTTTATCCTTTATTATCATGGATATGCCTTTCTTTGCCCACTTTAATGAATTAAAGTTACGAGGACTATTCTTTTCTTTAAGTGTATTTTTATGTCTTTGTGTTTCTTTTCTAGATCCGATGTGTGCCCTTTTTATTATTATAAAGCCCCTTTGGATCCACACACAAGGCCCTCTTTTATTTACACACCCTCTAGAAGGTATTCATGCTTCATTAGGTGCACAAGGAATTCTAGGTTTTCTCTTTTCATGGCCTCTCTTAATTTACCATTTCTGGTCTTTTATGAGTTCTAGCCTTTTTCTTTATGAGAAAAAGATACTAAGTTTTATTCTTTTTGTTCTAACTTCACTTTTTACTCTTGGATTTTATGTCTTTTATACAGGGTTATTACCATTTTTCTGTAAGTTCTTATTAACTTATTCTTCTTGGTTTGCCGTTCTGGAGCCCCGTGTTTTAGACTATCTTTTCTTCTTCCTTAGATTTTTCCTTCTCCTTCTATTCTTTTTATTAATACCCTTTCTTGTATTCTTTATATGTGTGCAGTGGGGAAAAGAACCTAGATCTATAGAGGGGCTACGATCATGGGCTATTGTATTTAGTGCCTTATTAGGTGGGTTACTTTCTCCTCCTGAAATAAGTACCCAAGTACTCATTGGCTTTGGTTTTTATCTTTGGTTTGAAGTTTTAGTTTTAGGTCTATGGGTCTATTGGATAAATACGGAAAATAATAAGTAAATTAAAATAAAATTCTCGAATGATCTCATCGACAAAAAAAGGCGGTTATTCAAAGAAACCAAAAAGTCTTCTAAATCTTCCGGAGGGAAAGACTAAAAGAGAAAAATTTCAGGTTTCTTCAAGAATAGATTCCCTTGATAGGTTACGTGGTCTTAGCATGACATCTTTTCTAAAGATGGGCGGACATCTAGGAAGGCCTCGAATTCACAGAAGTCAAAGATCTTTATGCATAGGACAAAAGAATGGCATATGGATCTATGATGGGGAAGTTATTAAGAATAGCCTTCGGGTTGGTTACGTGTATCTAAAATACTTTATGGATACAAAAAAACCTATTCTTGTAATAAATCAAGAAGAGTCTTTAAAGGAAGGAGTGAAGTTTTTCTGCGAGAAGATGGGTTTTTACCACATGCAGGAGAAGTGGATGGGTGGCCTACTAACAAACTGGGGCCAAGCTAAGAAACAAAGAAAGCACTTCCTAAAAGTAAAAGAAACTTATGAAGAGATCTTAGAAAAAACCAAGGATAGGCATTATTTGAAAGTAAAACACCGTTTCCAAGGAGTCGAGGAGATGGAGAATCTTCCGGGGTTATGTATTATTTTAGATCTACAAGATAGCGAATACGCTTTTAAAGAAGCTTTAAAATTAAAAATACCTGTTATGGCTTTCGTCAATACTGACGATGATTTGGCTGGTGTAAGTATTCCTATTTTTGGATCAAATAAATCATTACCTTGGATTAGGTGGGTCTTTAATCTTTTCCTTTATTGGTACAGTAAAGATGAGAATAAAAATTGGGGACCTTCCTTTAAAAATTAAATAGAGTCAAAATTAAAAAATTATGAGAAGGCGTAAGTTATTTAAACTATTTACAGATGCAGGGTGCGTTTTCGTGGCTGATAAGAAAGGTCAACGAGGAATGCTAAGGGCTCAAGACCGTCATCGCAGTCTTCCAGGATATCAATGGAAAGATACTCTAGGATTTAAACTTTTCTTTTTAAATCTTAGGATTTTTAGAGCTATTTATGGATTCATCAAGAAAAAAACTTTACGACGAATTGCAAAGAAATCAAATAGGGTTTCTTTTCTACGAGAATTAGAGAGTCGTGTTGATATTATTCTTTGGAGAAGTGGTTTAGTTCCTAATATCTGGAAAGCTCGACAATTAGTGCGTCATGGGCATCTAAGACTCAATAAAATTAAAGTGTCTGAATCCGGTTTAATTCTTAATCCAGGAGATATTCTTGAACTTAGTCGTGATTATATGAAAAGTCAAGAGTACCCGTTGACAAAAAAAATCTTTGCCAAGAAACCTGAGCATTTAGAAATAGATTATGGTTCTCATAGACTTGTATACCTTTATCATCCAGAAAAGTTTTGGTATCCAGGTCGTTTTGATTACGACTATGTATGGAAAGGGCTTATAGTTTAATTGGTTAAAACTGACCGCTCATAACGGTCACAATGCAGGTTCAAGTCCTGCTGGGCCTATAAACAGAGTAAGACCAGGGTAAGATTTATCTTATAGGGTATGACCTATTTTTGGCAAGTTATTAAAAATGGCGAGTATAGCTTAAATGGTTAAAGTATCAGGTTGTGGTTCTGGTGATACGAGTTCAATTCTCGTTATTCGCCCTAGGAAATAGAAAAAGAGATTTAAAATGACAAACAATAATCTTGAATTTGCTCTTTCAAAAGTAGATGATCTTGTTCATTGGGCCCAAAAGGGTTCTATGTGGCCAATGACATTTGGTTTAGCTTGCTGTGCAGTAGAAATGATGCATGCAGGAGCGGCTAGATATGATTTGGATCGTTTCGGTATTATCTTCCGACCAAGTCCCCGCCAGTCCGATGTTATGATCGTTGCAGGAACACTAACAAATAAGATGGCTCCTGCCCTTAGAAAAGTTTATGATCAGATGCCTGATCCTAGATGGGTAGTTTCTATGGGGAGTTGTGCTAATGGTGGAGGATATTACCACTATTCGTATTCTGTTGTTCGTGGATGCGATCGAATCGTTCCCGTTGATATCTATGTTCCGGGATGCCCCCCTACAGCAGAAGCTCTTCTTTATGGTCTTCTACAACTTCAAAAGAAAATGACCCGTAATAAAGGGACTCTTGTATGGTGGGAATCTAATTAAGACCCTTTTCAGATACCTTTAAGGGTACCTGTTCTAGTTGGCTAGAAAAAGCTGATTTTTATATTTTTAAAGGAAGTCTTTTATGGTTTTTAAGATCAAGGCTTCCCGTTCAGGTAGCTCAGCGGTAGAGCAAAGGATTGAAAATCCTTGGGTCGGTGGTTCAATCCCACTCCTGGACAATTAATCAATAAAGAAGATTCTAGTATTTATTGATTCAAAAGATCAGGGGCCCAAAGGTTGGATAACATAATGGTAATGTATTGGATTGCAAATCCTATAATGGCGGTTCGATTCCGCCTCTAACCTTTAGGTTTTACGTATTCACCTCATTTATTAATAAAAAACATATGGTTTATATCGCAAACGTTTACCTTGAAGAAAAAAAGTTTGTTTATAAGGCACTCCAAGATATCCGTGGTATTGGAGAAAGAAAAGGACGTGAAATCTGCGCTCGATGTGGGTTAGGCCTTGATGTTAAAGTAGGGTCCCTTACTTATAAAGAAACAAGTCTTTTAGCTAAAGAAGTAGATAAAATAGATAAGATCGAAACAAAGCTTACAAGAAAAGTTCAAGAAGACATCAAACGCTTGGTTCGAATAAAAGCATATAGAGGTAGGCGTCATACACAGAATTTACCCTGTAGGGGTCAAAGAACACATCGTAATGGTCAAACAAGGAAAAAGTTTGATTGGCGAAATATGGGTTAAGAAAATTTTGGAAGGCGGAATAGTTCAGCTGGTCAGAACAGCAGAATCATACTCTGAAGGCCGGGGGTTCAAATCCCTCTTCCGCTA